ACAAAGAAAAGGGGAAGTGACTTGGACAAAAAGGGAAGTGACTTGGACAAAAAGAGAAGTGACTTGGACAAAAAGAAACAAAGTGACTTAGACAAATCTTGTTTGTCGATAGCCTCGGACCAATCAATCGAATATTGATTAATACGGAATCGATCGAACACTACTTGAAAACGCTTCTTCTGTTCAGAAACGAAATCTTCCAAATGTTCCTGGAAATTCTTGCTCCCATTGGACCATTTGTATCTATATGCATCAGGATCCCGATTCATGGATCTCTCGGTTCGAGAAATAAGAGGATCAAACCATTTCTTCTGACTCTTTTTCAAATTCGATAAATGTTGGTTGATCGTATATTTCATTACAGTTATATGATTCAGAGTATCATTTCCTATTTGATCCCTTTGAATTCCATATTCGAAGTTGCGATCGGATCTATTCATTAAAAAGAATCGATTCGATACATTTCTTATGTACCCGTAGGTGCTATATTGGATTTGAATCAGATTTCGGATCAATCTATATTGATTGACTGCCTCCATTATGTTGTTGCTAGCAAATACCGCTGTTTTTAGTTTTGGATCTTCCAAATCATTCCCGCAGTGGATCCGGACCGATTTTTTTCTGATCCTTCGATAAAAAGATTCATTCTCTTCATAAAAAAGAGGAGGTAGAACCAATAAAGATTTATTTTTCGATTCATCTCTGGAGTTGAATACCTCATTCAAGAATTTTTTTTGATCCAACCCGTAGGAATCAATAGAAAAGGCAAATCCCCTATGATACACCAGATCCGGCTCGGTTATTGATAGAGTGAATAGATCTGCCATTTCTTGAAATCTCTCTTCTGATTCAAAATCGTGGTGTAACGTGTATCCCCCTTTGTTCCGGTCATGGAATAGATGAAATAAATCAAAAAATGGATTCTTGTTCAAGAATGAAATCTTATTGGAACTGTCCATATCCGATTCATCCTTCGGAACCATATCACATCCCGGATCTGATGAAATAGGATGAATTGAGACGGTTTTTTGTAAATACGTAATTATCTTGAATATATCAACCATTTCTTTATTTTCCGATCGCCTGGAAGGGACAAAAGAAACATCTTGTTTTTTCTTCCAAAATCTCTGATCTCTAGTGGACCTCTCAGTAGGATTCGAACCCAGATGAAGTTCTGACCATCTGTCAGAGAAAAAAGAACGAATTGATCTTGTAGGATTCCCAAGAAATTCTTCGATTTCTTCCGGAAGCAGATGATTATTCATCTGCTTCTCACGTTCCGTGAATAGCCGGGACATTGAGGAAGATCCAAAAAGGCATTTCGGGAATCGATCTGATTCTATCTCTGTTCGTTCCGTTTGAAGAAAAGAAGGATCCCAAAGAATCGATCTTTCTTTTAGTTGCTGAATCTCTGTTTGATCGATCAATGTGTGATATTCTGAATCCTCATTTCTAATGGAATCGAAATGATCTATGGATTGATCAGAAGATCCTTTCAATTGGCTAGAATCCGTTACTTGAACGAAAATAGATCTTGTGGAATCATATTGAATATTTGACAATACATTCCGTACCTTGCTAAAAAACCGATCCTTGTTTCCCAACCACACATTGTCTAACCAAATCAAATTCTCTCTCGATACGTTCCTCAAAAAATCCAATTCGTGCTGATTCTTCCCCCAACTAACGAAGAGATCTTGGCGGAATTGCCACATATGAAATTGAGCACAATTTTGCAAAGAAATACCCCACTTGTTTCTCGAGAAGAGATGGGAAACATGCTCAATATCATTTGATTGAATAGTTGCCTCAGCTCCTTGCTGTTTGAAGAAACCCTTCCCTTCAATTGGTCTTTTTTCACGAAAAGCAGGCATGAGATAACAAATCAAGTCTTTCCCTAAGATTTCGAATAGCTGCCCCGAATTCAAGTTGATTATGTTTCGCTTCTTCCTCGGAGAAAGACGATCAAACAATTCCCAATCATGGTCCTTGCGGATCGGATCATCCATATAGGATAAAAAAAGAAACTCCAGATATTTGCTATCTTTCTCTTTGAATGAGATCTCAATTCCAGCTACGGTTTCATTAGATATCTTACAACTAAAATCCCTCTTTTTTCCGATCCGGTTCCTCCACCATCGCGAACTCCGCATGATACACTTTTTATTTATTGGGAGAACCCAAGTAATCTCTTGCGGATCCATGAAACAACTCTCAGAAATCTTTTTCCCTTTTGGAAGATACAGGAGCGAAACAATCAACCTATTGATATTGGAAGACCAAAAAGATTCTTCCAATGTCTCATTTCTGGGTCCAATGGAATTCATAGGTATAGGAGGAAGCCCCATCAAATAGAGATTTTTTCTTTCGACCATCTTTCGATTGTTAATACGAGATATAAGGACCGCTACTACAAGCAGTACTACACCTTTGATCGTGAAATATCGATTGCTTGTTGAACCCTGTGAATCACGTGAAAGTAGGATACTCCAAATTCGGG